ATTTTACTTGAAATTGCCTACCACATCAAAATAGAACGAAATTCATTTGATTTATACATGTACTCAGCAATTTGACATAGACCCAAGAAATTTTATCTTGACATGTGATGAAGAGATACGGATTATCCTATGAACAATAATTTTCTAAAAAAAAAGCAAATTTTGATAACTTCACTTATAAATCCACCTTTCTTCCCTAATTAGAAGATGGATTCTGTCTGACTTTCTTGGATTAGTGTTAGATAGGGATACTACTATTTCTTAACAATGAAATGAGGCAATCTATGAAGGAAAGTAAAAAAAACGAAACTTACCCCTCTTTTTTTTCTTTTTTTATGTCAGACCAATCACTTCTTGAAAAGATTCTGTACTAGACGATTTTTCGATTTTTTTTTATTTAATATTTCCACTTCAAATATAAAAAGAAAATATATCGATTTTTTTATAGAATTGTGATTAGAATTATGAATACAAATGTAAAATAAAAAAATCGATATAGAATTCTATAGAAAAAGAAAAAGGAAAAAACCTTATAAGCTAGTCATACCATTTTATTATATTGACAATTTTAAAAAACTCATACTATGATCATAGTATGATGGCGGTTAAGCAAGTATGCCCCCATCGTCTAGTGGTTCAGGACATCTCTCTTTCAAGGAGGCAGCGGGGATTCGACTTCCCCTGGGGGTAGGGTACTACGAAAGGAAGTTGATCATGGATTATCCATAAAGTTAGAATAGATTCTTCCTGGGTCGATGCCCGAGCGGTTAATGGGGACGGACTGTAAATTCGTTGGCAATATGTCTACGCTGGTTCAAATCCAGCTCGGCCCAATAATTCGCTGTCTACATAACCCTTTTTGTTTTGCATAAATGACAGAGAAGGGTAAGAAAAAAAGTCAAATTTCGGGGTATATTTGACTTTACTTTTTTCTTTATTTCTGGTGTCTAGTTACTTTGTTGTTTCCATAAAAAATTCCGATCTTGATCTTGCTAAGGATCCCGATATGGATATAAACTTTAATGAACAGAGTCGAGAAAATAATCTATATATATTTTTTTTTATAGATTATCAATTGATTTGATAATAATGCAAGGATTACCAGTAGTAATCCGTCTTGCTATCACTAAAGTGATATCCATATAGATATCAATATATCACTTGTGACTTTCTTTGTTTCAAAACAATAATTTGAATCTCAAATTAAAATAAAATCATAAGAAGGAATATGTAAGCTACCCACTTGATTTCCATGGGATTGTAGTTCAATTGGTCAGAGCACCGCCCTGTCAAGGCGGAAGCTGCGGGTTCGAGCCCCGTCAGTCCCGGCGGATTCAATAAAAAAGGATATTAACTCCCCCTTTTGTTTCTGGGCAAGGGGATAAAAACGGTTTCATTTATCTTTTTTTTTATTTTTTCATCAAGCAAAAGAAAGAGGTATTTCCTTTATTTTAACTAGCACCAATTGATGGTAGAGAGACATATGTAAATTTGTAAATTAATTATAATTATTGAGAGCATTCAACACTTCAAGAAAGAGATACTGTATGGGGTTTCCGCTTTTTGTCAACTTAATTCGTGTAGGAAAATGGAATAGGATAGCGTATAATACATTTGCCAAGAGTACCTATATATACTTTTCTTTCTATGAAGTTAAGGAATTGAAAATAGTTCGAATCCACCCAAGGAAAGAGGATATTTAAAAAATAAAGATAAAATGAGTCTTCTCTAATGAATATGCTCTTTTTAAAGATTAGAGTCGATGTCGAAGAAAAAACTCGTAAGAAAATTTAACTAGTTATTTTTTGGAATATTTGAGTTTTTTTACTGGGACTCGTCTTTGTCACATTCTCTTTCTTTGTTTTCCAAAAAGATGCTAGACCCTTAAAAAATTTTGAAAATTTCAAATTGAACTTCGTACTTGTTTTCTCTATTCCATTTCTATTGTTTATTTAATAAGGTTCTTTAGAAACTATTTTTGTAAACAATCGAAGTAGAAAAGGTTTTTTTATGATACTTCATTAGATAATTGTACAAGAAAAGTAAAGTACTAGGTTGTAGAAAAGAAAGCGGGGAAAAAGAATTATAAATCAATATTTTTTGATTGGATCAGGAATCTCATTATGTGTTCGGTGTGGATAAAAGATCGTCCTATGTTATACTATTAAATTCTTGACGATGAATCGATTTTATAGCTCCGATATTGTTATTCATGATATTTATTTCATTCGATATCATCGAAATCTAAATTCATCTGAGTGAGTTTACAAGCGAAAGAGTTCTCATCTCTATGGGATTAAATCCCGAGATATTCCAAAGAAAAAAAATAAATAATAAACGATTAAATTATGGAAGTAAATATTCTTGCATTTATTGCTACTGCACTCTTCATTCTTGTTCCTACTGCTTTTTTGCTTATAATTTACGTAAAAACGGTTAGTCAAAATGATTAATTTGAATACAATTTTACTATCAACGAAAAAAAAGGATTTCAATTTCTCGTCTTAAATGAAAGGAATGCATTAGACTCAGTAGTAGTATCCTAAGGGGCCCGCTAGTATGGTAGAAAGAGATCTCTTTCTACCATACTAGCCATTATGGTTATTGTAATGTATAAAGATACAAGTGAAATATCTTAATATAAAGGAATCCACCTATATCTCTCTTTTTCTTTATAAACGTCAATATAAATTAAATAGAATATTAAATGTATGTACATACTTTTAATATTTCATTTGTTTATTTGATCCATTTAATACAGATAATCCCCATTCGATGAAAACTTCTTCAGATTTATAAAGGGGGTTACCCCATGAATGGTTAACCGTGTAAACCCTGATATAAAAATAGAAAATGAGTCAATAAAACAAAACATAAATCCAATTTCTAAAAAAAAATCTTACAAAAATTGCCGAACGGTCTAGAAAACTAAAACAATTGATACAGGTTGGTAGAGTTTTATTATTAACGCAATTAGGAGTACGTCTAGAGTCCACTTCTTCCCCACACTACGAGAGAGAGGGAAAATGTAAAAACTACCATTAAAGCAGCCCACGCGAGACTTACTATATCCATGTGAATTCTGTCCCCTATTTCTATGAATATGAAGAAACTATTCCATTATTGTTCACTAATAATAGTGAAATCACTGGTGCAGAGTCAAAAAAAGGGAGAGGTATTTGGTCACCATTGATGAACTACTCCAAAAAATCCGCTTATCTTATAATGAGTTATTCTTAATTATAGAATTTCTAGTAGAATCGACAAGATGTAAACATAAGCAAATGGACACTTTTTGAAGTATCTAAGGAATCTCACTCACATGTAGAAAGAATAAGACTTTTTCTTTCTTTTATCGTTTTTTATTTTTGGAAGTAAAATGAAAGGCAATTCTTCATCTAATTTCATATTGATTGAATGTCTGAGCATTACGAGACTTTCATGAGTCTGTATCCAAAGTATCTTAGGTCCTTTCAAAAAAAAAAAAAATTTAATTCCTATCCAATCTAATGGAAGACTCAGTTAAGTGGAACTAAATTAGTAGTCGAAAGTCAAGATTTACGGATTTCCCTCCACTATTTTAAGTTTTCCTTGATAGGCAAAACTTTAGGTTAGAGAATAGAACCTCGAGAGCCCGGGGCTTATAACCACGAAACGAAAGTATCAAGAGTCTTTTCCTACGTTTGTTATAATAGGGTCTGTTGTTGAGGCGGCACCCGGATTTGAACTGGGGAAAAAGGATTTGCAGTCCCCCGCCTTACCACTCGGCCATGCCGCCAAAACGATAGAAACTAGATTCCAATTTTCTCTTTTTTTTTTCAACTCTGAAAAAAATATATATATAGATTTTGAGTCACAAAATATAGAATCCAGTACAAACCAGAACCATTAACTATTGACTGTAAATTCATGACCATTTTTTAATTCAAATTAAAATCTACATTTTTTTCTTTCTAATAATATTAAGAAAATCATTAGAAATGGATTTATAACTAATCTATATTGATTTTTTTCAATTCAAAAGAAATCTTCTTCAGTTTCAATTATAACAGTAATGATGAGTATATGTAAACCCCAGAATCAGAACATACGTTACGTTGTGTTATAGAGCTATAGCTCTATAATGGGATATTTTATCTCTCTAGGGATGCTTTTGAGGAGTAATTCTCACTAAATTTTTATATTTCAATTTTTGATTGAATACATTGAAGAGAAAATTTCATTTTTGATAGAGCACAGCATGTGCTGTCCCAAATAGAACTGTACCACAATAAAAGAAGAAAAATAGACATAAATATCTGTGCATTCTTTTTTTTTTTTTAATAATAAAAAAAATTAATAAATAAAAAAACACAAGTTTTCTTACCTACTTAAATTCAATGATATTCTAACGATATCTATTCAAAATAGGTAAAAATCAATCTCTTTTTTGCAAATATTTTTTTGAACAATGAAATACAAATACATGGAAAAGTAAAGTGGTTAAAAAAAAAATTTTCTATTTATTATATGTTTATCTGCTCGAACAGATCCAATCGTGGATACATTTTTTTTATGGTATGCAATCGAATTGGAATATGTAATATCATAGGTGAAAATGAAATTACTTTTTTCTAGTCTTTACAAAACTCCATAAGTTCCAGTGGTATTTCTCAATTCTGTTCCATTTGGATCTCTTTCTTATAAAAAATGCCATTTGAATCTAGTCTCCGTTCATACGTATTTCATACATTCCATATATCGTGGAGTTGAATAAAATTTCATGTGATTCAGTAAACAGAATAGAAATTCCATTATTACTAGATCGAATTCTATGGATATGATTCGGTGAAGAATGAGAGATGGGATGGGATTTTTTCAATAAACGGATAAATGGGAAATTCAAAAAAGATGCTCGGGGATGGAAAAGAGGGAACATCTACAATACCCGGATTTAATCAGATACAATTTGAAGGGTTTTATCGGTTTATTGATCAGGGTTTAATAGAAGAACTTTCTAA